AGCCCCCTTTTTCCCATTAGCAAGAACTTGTTTCAGTTGCATATCATAAGGGATTCGAACAACTGCTTCAAATACAGTATCAGGAAGTACAGTTTGCGGAACTTCAATATCCACGGGCTTATTAGCTAAATGGCAATTTGCACATACAATTCGTCCAGTTGCTTCACGCGGATTTTCATAACCCTGCTGCGCAAAAATGGGATATGCATTTGAAATAGATACCCGAGTTATTACATATATCATGATTGATACAGAAATGGATCGAGTCATCTGTTCCTTTACCCAAGAAAAAATATTTCTATTTTGCATGGTTCAATCATTGATCCCAGAATTTCTACAATAAATTAGAAAGGTAACTAATTAGTGTAGTTCCCTATCCACGAGTCTGCCATTGTACTGGAATAATTGTACTAGAATATGGGACGAATACCTTGAACAGGTATAAGTATAAATAAAGAATAAGTAAGATTGAAAATACTTTCTTTATTCTTTAAACACGAAGAAACATTCTTATTTGATTGATATCAAGAGACCAAATGAGTTCTTTATTCGTTGATTGAATGATAAATGACTACAAGCGAAGGAGATACACGATTTAAATAATGGAAGATCCAATATTTCACAATTGTATCTAGAATAACTGGAAAAGTGGAAACAAGACCGGATATAATTTTATCGTTATGAGCCAATCCAAAATCGTTGTAGACTGAACCAATCATAAGTTCCCAACCATGGGTTGAATGAAATCCGATCCATAAATCAGTAACTAAAAGAATTGAAAAAGCTTTTATTGTGTCACTCAAGTTATACAGGAATTCCTGAACCCAAGAATTAAGAATAACAAGTTCTTCATTACCCAGAATACAATAACCACTTAGAATAGCGAAACAGATTATATTTGTCGATAAATTAAAAATGATATGGAGATTATACTCATCGTGTGTTTTGACTAATTGTACTGTTTCCTTGTGTATTCCTATACGAAGCTTTTGTATCTGTGTTTCAGGGTATTCCTTTATCATTTCGTCCAAGAGGAATAGTTCTTCTAATTCTATAAATTTTTCTAGAATCCTTTTCTCTTGAATATCATTCAAGAAAGTTTCGGATTGCCGGGTATTCCACCAATTTATAACCCAAGGTTCCAGACTTTTATTAAATGAAAGAGAGACCCACCAGGGCAAAAATACTATGGATACAAGATATGGGAGGGAAGTCAATGATTTTTTTTTTTTTCATTTTTTATCCATAAATTGTTAATGAATCCGCTGCATTCGTGGATTTTATCAGATATTTATCTGAACACAGATTCTATAACTAAGGTATCGTATCGAACCAATGAATTTATTCCCATTTTTGTGTCAAAATTTAGTCCTTGTATTTAGAAAATATTGAGATATCTCCATGTATTTAGAAAATATTGAGATATCTCCATTGGGTAAATTCCAACTAATTTCATCTCCATTTGTTATTTGATCCTATCAATGAATACTCGAAAATCCACTAGAAGTAACGAATATGATTTGGATTTCGAAACAAAAAATGCCTTCTCGGATAATTATTTCGAAATGTTTCACCACCTAACCACAGTCCAGGAATAATGTAACCTATAAATTCGAAATATTGGGTCTAAAAAGATGAATTCTGTATTACAAAATAAATGTTCGAATATGTTTGATGAATGCATACTTAATTAGACTTTTTATTTTTATTAGTATAAATTATATAAAATTTTATTTAGTATAAATTCTAAATTAGGGGCTCCCTGCGCATAAAAAAGGGGTTTTGGTATAGAAAAAATAGATTTTTATTAGAATTTAGTTGTTCCATATAAAAATAAAATCTCCCACTTTTGTTTTATTCCATGTGGGTTTACCCGCTAACAGAAGGGAGAAATCAAATCTAATATGTTTTAATCAAATAAGTTTTTTGAATAAACTTCAATTGTATTAAAAAGGGAATTAGCAAGTCCCCTCCCTCATACTGAGAAAACATTAAATTCTTCATTTCAAAATACTTCGATTGGTACACGCAAGAAATAGGCTAATTCGGCAATTTTTTGTTCAATTTCTCGTGGAGTAAGATTCTCATCAGTGCCAGTCAAGGGAACCGCCCCTTGGCCTCTTATTTCCATATAAAGGACACGACGAGGATAAAGACCCTCTTTAACCTCCATTCTGATGGATTGAATATCTCTCATAAGGAAACGAAGGAAAATGCGACGATTTATTCCAGGAAATCCCCAACGAAAAATACAAACAATTCCTTCTTTTCTATCAAATCGGTCATAACCACTACCTACATTCCACGCAATTGTACACCACAAATAGGAGCTAATAAATAGACCTGCGATCCCATAAAAAGACATTATGATTCCTTGCGGAAAAAAAAATATTTGCTGAGATGGAAATATGGATATAAGATTCCTACCGAGATAACTGGAAGTTCCAACCACTAAGAACCCTAATGAACCTAAAAAAAGGCTACAGGCCAAAAAAAAATTACTTGTTTTTCGAGACCCCGTTATAAGTTCTATCCAGATATGCTCTGATCGCCAGTTCATACTATACTTACTATATTAAGGTTGTATTCGATTGGAATTGAGAGAATAACCCAAATGAATTTGACTTTACTTTTCTTGACCCCCAAGTAACTCTCATCAACTAGCACTATTTTGACGGGAACTATTAGGAGTAATTAGTTAGATAAATTGACTTTATATTTAAAACTATTCGCCGATACATTTTTAACCAGCTATACCCATATATAATCTGCATTTATGTAGATATCGTGTATCCGTATGCATATGAGTCTCTCATTTGTGTTCGGAAAGAGCCACATATCGTACCATATTAGACTAAATAAATATGTGTATTATGATCCAGTGTTGAAATAAATTGATGAGATTTGCTCTCATCGAATCTAGACAATCTTATTTTCTTGGACATGAAGAAATAAAGAAGCCATTGCAATTGCCGGAAATACTAGGCCCACTAAAGGCACAAAAATAGAGGGTAGATCTGTCATAGAATGGGTGCCTCAATTTAATATTTGTATTTTAAAGATATCTTATGATAAGTATATCTAATATAAATAATATTAAGTAGTTAATAAGTGCAAGGAATATAGACCTGAATTAAGTGTACCTAATTCATCGTTCTACATAAATATGTATGATAATTCACTTTAATATAAAAAACTTTCCTATTCTTCTTCTTCCATCCTTTTTGATTCTTTCTATTTTTTTTTTTTTTTTACTAAGGGTATTTAAGAGTTTATTATGAGTTCGCGACTTTCACTAATCGAATCCAACAAAGCAAACGGTAACTCGATTCTATAATAAAAAATCAAAGTGAGGGTTCTTTCACTCCTTTCTATAATATATCATATTTGAATCTTATATCTTATAATTAATATTAAGATTCAAATATGATATATTATTAATAAGATAATTAAGATATATTTATATTATTGTCTCTATTAAAATGAAATTGATACGTTAAGAAGGCCAAATAAAATTCTTTTTTTATTAATGTCTTCCCTTCCCCCAATTCCTCGGAAGGAGAAACTTAACTCTTTTATCTTTGTTTATCCTAATTGATTTATAAAGGATTCATGATTAGTAATCAGGAATTAGGGATAAGATAAAAAATAGAATAATCGATCTGGAGGAAAAAATAATAATTATCTAAAACTTCCGGCTCTTACTACAAGTGGAACTTATGTCACCAAAGAAAACACCACTCTTATTAAACTTAAGTTTTTTTTTTTACGATGAACTAAATACTCGTTCGCTACAAATAATTCGATTGAATCGAGTGCTATACTTTAATATATTGAATTGTGATTCAGAGGAAAGAAACCGTGGAGCTGAAATAACTCACTCAGAACACCCCTTAAAGGATTACGTGGTACGATTGGGTCGAATAAGCCCTTATGGAATGAATACTCAGCCGCTTGTGAACCATCGGGTACTGTTTTATTCAATGTTTGTTCAATTATTCTCTTACCCGCAAATGCAATGTGGGCATTTGGTTCAGCAATAATGACATCTCCCAACATACCAAAACTGGCTGTTACTCCACCAGTTGTAGGAGATGTCAGGATTGATATATAGAATAACTTTTTATTTGATTGATAATCATATAAAGCAGAAGATATTTTAGCCATTTGCATCAAGCTCAAACTTCCTTCTTGCATGCGTGCTCCCCCAGAAGCACACACAATAATGACAGGTAAAGATCGATTAGTAGCATACTCGATCAAACGGGTGATTTTCTCGCCGACTACGGATCCCATACTACCTCCCATAAACTGAAAATCCATAACCCCAACTGCTATTGGAATACCATTTAGTTGACCTATGCCTGTTTGAACAGCTTCAGTTAAACCCGTTTTTCTTTGATAAAAATCAATACGATCTTTATAAGGTTCTTCCTCTGAATGAAATTCAATAGGGTCCATAGAGACCATCTCTTCATCCATAGGATTCCAAGTGCCCGAATCAATCAAAAGTTCGATTCTATCTGAACTACTCATTTTCAAATGATATCCACACTGTTCACAAATATTCATTTTTGACTTAAAAAATTTTTTATAATTTAATCCATAACAATTTTCGCATTGAACCCATAAATGTTTGTATCTTTGATTTATATCGAAATCATTAGACTCCTCTCTTATATTGAGATCGCTGCCATTATTACTAGTTTTTATACTCGAATTCCCACTTTCACTACTTTCAGTATAAATGAAACTATAATTATAACTATTACTGTAATAATCGGTATCACCTGAAATAGAACTATTAATACTAACTTCAAAATGAAGATAATTATTAATGCAACTATTAATGTGATTATTCCAACTAGATTGAGTATCATACATGTAATGATAATAGTAGTTCTTGGACCCACTATTCAAATAACTAGAAAAAAAACTTTCTAGTTCACTCATAAACATAAAAGAACTATCATTGTCAATCTCAAAAATCTGATTTTCAA